GGATCGAGTAATCTGTTCTTTTATCCAAGAAAAAGTATTTCTAGTTTGCATGGTCCAATCAATCGTTGATCCCGAAAATTTCTACAATAAATTGGGTAGGTTGCTAGTATAGTTCCCTATCCACGATTCTGCTATTTACCTTACTGAACTGAATTTACTGAAATAATATTACTGGAATGTGGGATAAACTCCCCGCCTTGGGTGGGTAGAAATAGAAGGAGTAAGTACGATTTTGAATGCTTTGATTATGTACGAAGTAAGAAACATTATAATTCTAAATTCTAATTGGATTAATATCCGTATATCGTTTTTCTTTTCAATCATTCATTGAATGATAAATCACTACAAGCGATGGGGATACACGATTTAAATAACGGAAAATGCCATATTTTAAAATTGTATCTAGAATGACTGGAAAAGTGGAAACAAGACCAGATATAATTTGATCGTTATGCGCAAATCCAAAATCTTTGTAGATAGAGCCAATCATTAGTTCCCAACCGTGGGGTGAATGAAATCCGATACATAAATCGGTTAATAAAAGAATAGAAAAAGCTTTTATTGTGTCGCTTAAGTTATATAGGAATTCCTGAACCCAAGAGTTAAGAAGAATAAGTTCTTTATTTCCCAGAATAGAATACCCACTTAGAATAAGGAAACAGATTATATTTGTCGAGAAGTGCAAAATCATATGGATACAATCCTCATTGTGCATCTTGATCAATTGAATCATTTCATTGTGGATTCCTATACGAAGCTTTTGTAGATATGTTTCCGGGTATTCCTTTATCATTTCGTCCAACAAAAGGAGCTCCTCTAATTCGATGAATTTTTCTAGAAGACCCCTTTCTTGAATATCATTCAAAAAAGTTTCAGATTGATTAATATTCCACCAATTAGTAACCCAAGATTCCAGACTTTTTTGAAATGATAGAGAGATCCACCAGGGTAAAAATACTATAGATACAAGATATAGAAAGGGAATAAATGCTCTCTTTTTTTCCATTTTTTTTTCATCTATAAATTGTTAACGAACCCGCCGCGCTCGTCGACTCTATGCGACCTAGTATTTCTATGAAACATGAGTTCTATTATTCTATTACAAAGTATCGAATCCATGAGTCTATTTTCTGTTTTTTTTTGTTCTAATTTGTTAATTAGTCCTTGAATCTTGAAAAAACACAAAATTTAGAATAAAGAATCCACTCTGAATTCGAATGAATAAACAAAAAAATCGTGTTTCCAGATATTGCAATTGGTCCATCCAATTCGAAGCAATTCCTTCCTTTTAATGAATACCTGGGACATCCACTTCAATTAATGAATATTATTTTGATTTCAAGACGAGAGAACTTACTTGACTACCAAAATATCAATAATATCAATCAAATCTTTGGAAAAATTTCACAAGTTACCCCTAGCACAAAATAACGAATTGAGGGTCTGAATGTGATGATCAAAAACGGGTAGCAAAACAAAACAAAATTCGAATAATAAAATTCTCGTTATAATTATAAGAAAGCCAATTGTTTGATCATTAAAGAGAACAAAAGAAAGAATAAAAATAAAACGAAAGATTGCTAAAAAATATAAGAAAAATACAGGATTTTTTTGTATTGTATCTAACCTATCAATTCTAACTACTGGGCCTAAAGAAAGTTATTTATTTCGATTTGATATATGGAATGAGTCCATTATTATTTCTATTTTTTACTTTTTTTTTATTACTGTTACTGAATTGAATTGAGAATTGAGTTGAGTCGATTTCCATACGAATAAAAAACCCCTTTTTGCAGACAAATTTGTAAACAAAAAAAAAATTCTCCTTTTGGTTTTTATGTATACCCGTATACGTCTGTTTTGACCCGAATGGGTGTTCTGATTTAATTTCCGTTATTTACCTTACTTAAGGTACGCCATATAAAAAAGGATTGTAGATTTTTTATTTTATTCCGAGCTGAGAAAGAAAGCATTCATTTCAAAATACTTCATTCAATTGGTACACGCAGGAAATAGGCCAATTCAGCAGCTTTTTGTTCAATTTCTCGTGGAGTAAAATTCTCATCAGTACGGGTCAAGGGAATGGCCCCCTGACCTCTGATTTCCAGATAAAGGACACGACGAGTATAAATACCCTCTTTAAGTTCTATTCTAATGGACTGAATATCTTTTATAAGAAATCGGAGGAAGATGCGACGATTTTTTCCAGGAAATCCCCAACGAAAAATACATACTATTCCTTCTTTTCTATCGAATCGATCATAACCACTACCTACATTCCAAGAAATTGTACACCACAAATAGGAGCTAATAAAGAGGCCTGCGACCCCATAGAAAGACATCACGATCCCTTGTGGAAAAAAAATAACTTGCTGGGGGGGGAATAAAGATATCAAATTCCTACCAAGATAGCTGGAAATTCCAACTAATAAGAATCCTAATGAACCTAAAAAAAGGATAAATGCCCAGCAGAAATTACTTATTTTTCTAGATCCCGTTATAAGCTCTATCCATATACGTTCTGATCGCCAATTCATAGTAGATCGGGTTGCATTTTATTTGAATTGAAAGAATATCCCAAATGAATTTGACTTTCCTTATTCTTTTTATTTCCGATGTAACTCTCATCAACTAGTACCATTCTGATGTGAATCTTTACTTTTAACTAGTTAGATCAAAAATAATAAATCTACCCCTAATGTCATGTTTCCGCATGCACATGCATAAGGGCTCCTTCGTTTATGTTCGGAAGAAATCACGTGGTAGACCATTCTGCTAAATAGATATCTGTTTTATGATTCAGGTCTAAGTCTTGAAAAATTAGATTTGGCCCACAGGATCTAAACAATCTTGTTTTTTTGAACATGAAGGAATAAAGAAGCCATTGCAATTGCCGGAAATACTAGGCCTACTAGGGGCACAAAAATAGAGGGAAAGTTGATAGTTGTCATAGAATGGGTACCTCGATTTACTATATTGTACCTGTTTGTTATATTTTTTTTTTGTTATTATGTTATTATATTAATAAATTAATTCGAATTCGAATTCTATATCTATAGAAGTAGAAGTAAGTAGAGTATATATAATAAGTGCAAGGAATGTAGAACTAAAAAAATAACCTTTCCACATATAATATATGATAATCTACTTTATTATTCTTCATTTTTTCTTCTTTCTTTTGCTTCTACTAATTCAATAAAAAAAATAGAGGGATTTTAAATAAGGAAAAAGGGGATTCCCGGAAAATCCCGAAAGAGGAAAAAAGTGATTTATGAATTATATACATATGTCAAAATGGAAAAGGGGGACATGAAATTTTTTTTATTTGACAAATTTCGCAGAAGGAAAAAAAAGGTAAGAAGTCCTTCTTTTTTTTCCTTCTTATTGATAGGGGTTTCCTGATTAGTAATCGGAAATATAATGAATATATATTCTATATTCATTATATTTTTTTATTTTTTATATTCTACAAATAGGGCGTCGCCAGCTAAAAACTTCCATCCTTCTAGTTTTTACTTTGATTCCGATAAACCAAATACTTTGATTGAATTGACACAAATAATTGACCCTAATGCTTGGCTTGGGTTTTATTCAAAGGAAAAAAACCGTGCAGCTCAAGTAACTCACTTAGAGCGCTCTTTAAAAGATTACGTGGTAAGACTGGATCGAATAAACCCTTTTCGAATAAATTTTCGGTTGTTTGTGCACCTTCGGGTACTTCTTCCTTCAAAACTTCCTCAATTACTCTTTTACCCGCAAACGCAATTTCGGCGTCTGGTTCGGCAATAATAATATCCCCCAACATACCAAAACTGGCTGTCACACCACCACTAGTGGGCGATGCAAGAATTGATATATATAATAATTTTTTTTCGACCGGTTTATAGTGATAGTCGTACAAGGCAGAAGATATTTTAGCCATTTGCATTAAGCTCACGATGCCTTCTTGCATTCGTGCCCCTCCAGAAGCACATACTATAATAAGGGGTAGTGAATTTTTGGTAGCATATTCAATCAACCGGGTGATTTTTTCACCTACTGCGGCTCCCATAGAACCCCCTATAAACCCAAAATCCATAACACCAATTGCTAAAGGAATACCGTTTAGTTCACCTATACCTGTTTGAATAGCTTCAGGTAACCCGGTCTCGTCTTGGTAAGAATCATAATAATCTATATAATTTATATACTCTTCTTCATCATCTTCGGGCTCAAAATCATTAGATTCTGCGGACTCTTCTTCATCATCTTCGGGCTCAAAATCATCAGATTCCTTGGACTCTTCTTCATTGGACTCTTCTTCTTTGGACTCTTCTTCCTTGGACTCTTCTTCATTGGACTCTTCTTCTTTGGACTCTTCTTCCTTGGACTCTTCTTCATTGGACTCTTCTTCTTTGGACTCTTCTTCCTTGGACTCTTCTTCATTGGACTCTTCTTCTTTGGACTCTTCTTCCTTGGACTCTTCTTCCTTGGACTCTTCTTCATTGGACTCTTCTTCCTTGGACTCTTCTTCCTTGGACTCTTCTTCCTTTTTCGAACCATCTCTCCGCTCGAATTCAGATTCGGATCCAAAATCACTATCTTTTTTATAAAGAGCCTCACTAAACTCTTCCCAATCGAATTCAGATTCGGATCCAGAATCACTATCTTTTTCATTAAGAACCTCTATAAACCTGTCCCAATTGGATTCAATATCGGATTGAGAATCACTAACTTTTTTTTTAAGAGCCTCTATAAACTTGTCCCAATCGATTTCAGATTCGGATTCAAAATCATTAGATTCTGCGGACTCTTCTTCCTTGGACTCTTCTTCATTGGACTCTTCTTCCTTGGACTCTTCTTCCTTGGACTCTTCTTCATTGGACTCTTCTTCCTTGGACTCTTCTTCATCAAATTCGAATTCAAAATCATTAGATTCATTGGACTCTTCTTCCTTGGACTCTTCTTCATCAAATTCGAATTCAAAATCATTAGATTCTGCGGACTCTTCTTCCTTGGACTCTTCTTCCTTTTTCGAACCTTCCTTATCTTTTTCCGAAATTTCTTCTAACCCGGTCTCTTTGGGGGATAAATCCATATGGTCCCGATAACATCTCCCTTCCAATCCAGAAGAATCACTAGAATCCGCGAACTCTTCTTCCCCTTTCGAGCCTTCCTTTTCTTTTTCGGAAATATCTTTCTCGACAGGATACGTAACATCCTCCGAATCCGTAAAAATATAAGCAAGAGGGTCTTCCTCCTCTTTATATACGCTAATACCATCCATTCGGCGTGCTGAATCTCCAGAAGAATCTTTATCAGGGTCATGACCAGTCGGATTTTGACAGTCTCCATCCCCCTCTTCATATTCATTACCACCCTTTCGACCCGATAAATCTGCAGAAGAATGTCTATCAGGATCAAGGTCAGTTGGATTTTGAAAATCCTCATCCGGATCGATATGATCTCTAGAATCCGGATCAATATGGTCTCTAGAATCCTTCGCAAAATAAATATGATGAATAAGATCTTTTGAGTCTCTTCGGCCAGAAGAATCTCCAGAAGAATCTCTATCAGGATCAAGATCAGTTGGATTTTGAAAATCCTCATCCGGATCAATATGATCTCTAGAATCCCTCGCAAAATCAATATGATCTTTTGAATCCTTCGGAAAATCAATCTGATCTCTGGAAAAATCTCCAGAAGAATCTCTTTCAGGGTCAAGATCAGTTGGATTTTGAAAATCCTCATCCGGATCAATATGCTCTCTAGAATCCCCCGCAAAATCAATATGATCTCTAGAATCCTTTGGAAAATCAATCTGATCTCTGGAAAAATATTTTTTATGATTTTCAGCAATACCTTTTTTATGATTTTCATCAATACCCTCAAAAGATTTGTGCATACCAAGTTTATAACGGCAAAAACTTTTCGAAAGCTTGGAAAGAACCCTAAACCTCTCCCTTTCGTCAATTTCGTCAAGAATAAAGAAAAGATCAAGCTCATTTTTGTAAGATTCCTCCCAAAATTTGTAAATCCCATAAACACTTTTTGGAATTTTCCTAAAAAAAACAAGGTCAAGATAATCATAACTAATTTGTTTTTCACAAGAATCACAGAAAAGCGGAAAGTCAATCCCCAGGCTGCCAGCTTCTTGACAAAATTTGCGGCAATCCATCTCGTGTTTGGGAAAAGATTCAAAAAATTCGGACAGATCAATCCCAAATTTGGAACAAAATTGTTCCAATCTGGGAAGATCCACCCGATCTTCGAAAAAAAGCTTATAAAATAAGGGAGAAATACTAAAAATATTTTCGACGGACTGTTGAAAATAGTAAATCTCAATCGCATTATTGCGCAAATGTTTCTCATTAAATTCTGTCTCAAAAGCTTCGGAACACAATTCATCGTCTTTGAAATATGGTTCATAATCTTTGGAAAAAAATTTCCGAAAAGCATCTTCATCTGCTTTATAATATTTAGAAAGTATCCAGCAAATTTCGTAATGGGAAAGCCCACCTTTTTTGGCGCATTCCTCGAAAAAACCAGAATCCCTTGTATCATATTTCGCACACCCGAAAAAAAATTGGAAAGGACTAATCTCCCCTTGGTAGAGTTCCTCGAAACAATCATATACATCAATCCCCCATTCGAAGCAATACTTATCATTTTCATTTTCGCGAGCCTCCTTCTCGGCATTGTTTAGTATTTCGATGAATACAGAATTCTTACTATAATAACCTACAAACTCTTTTAAGAATTCTTTGTAGTTAATTTTTTCATAAAAAACTTGTTTATCAAATTCAATCGGATCCTTCGAAACCATGTCTTCATCCATGGGAATCCAAGTGCCTTCATCAATCAGAAGCGCTAGTCTATCCCAACTATTCATTCTTAAATGAATTCCACATTTTTCGCAGATTCTCGCTGCATTAAAGTATTTTTTGTAGTGCATATGATAACAATTGTCGCAGGGAAACCACAAATGCGCAAATTTTCGCATGACGTCCGTTTCCGTTATATTCTCTGTTCCGTCAGTTTTCTCATTCAGGTCCCGTTCCAGATCCCGTTCCAGATCCCGCTTTTCCATATTATTTACCTCCTTTCCGGGGTTTTTAGTTAATATAATATTATCAATTCCCCTATTTTCGGGGATCCATCCAAGACTTTCTGTATCACTTATCCTGGTATCCTCCGCGCTAAAATTCTTTTCATCAAGAGAACCCGAATTTTCTGTTGCTTTATTAAGAAATTTATACCTGTGCCCTAAGTTCCATTTTAATTCCAAGAAGGGTAACCGCCCTTTTTTTACAAAAGGTTGGTTTATCAAATTGAAAATAAAAGTCATAGTTATTAGAACCCCCTGATATTTGTACTTTTATAAAAAATAGAAAGAAGATAAGAGATATTGTTTATATTTATAAAGATTATAAAATGAAATATTAAAGCAATTTATTGAAAAGTAAATTGCGGGATATCCGTGTTACCTATAATATTTGTAAGAGTTGAATGCATAATTTA